TAGAATAGAAAAATATGGGACAAAAAATAAATCCACTCGGTTTCAGACTTGGTACAACCCAAAAACACCATTCCTTTTGGTTCGCACAACCAAAAAATTATTCTGAAGGTCTACAGGAAGATAAAAAAATAAGGAATTGTATCAAGAACTATATACAAAAGAATAGGAAAAAGGGCTCGAATAGAAAAATAGAATCAGACTCAAGTTCCGAAGTAATTACACATAATAGAAAAACGGACTCAGGTTCAAGTTCTGAAGTAATTACACGTATAGAAATTCAAAAAGAAATCGATACAATCCACGTCATAATCCATATTGGATTCCCTAATTTATTAAAGAAAAAAGGAGCAATCGAAGAATTAGAGAAAGATCTACAAAAGGAAATTCATTCTGTAAACCAAAGACTTAATATTTCTATCGAAAAAGTTAAAGAGCCTTATAGGGAGCCTAACATTCTTGCAGAATATATAGCTTTCCAATTAAAAAATAGAGTTTCATTCCGAAAGGCAATGAAAAAAGCCATTGAATTAACTAAAAAAGCAGATATAAGGGGAGTCAAAGTAAAAATTGCGGGTCGTCTCGGAGGAAAAGAAATTGCACGTGCCGAATGCATCAAAAAGGGTAGACTCCCCCTCCAAACAATTCGCGCTAAAATTGATTATTGCTGCTATCCAATTCGAACTATCTATGGAGTATTAGGTGTAAAAATTTGGATATTCGTAGACGAAGAATAACTAGTCTTGTCTTCGCATTCTGTCCAGTGATAGAATAAAAAATGACAAGAGACTTTTTTTGCTGAAATTCCTGAAAAAAAAAAAACAAGAAATTCTACCTCTTTCTATAAGATTTAATGAAAATTGATAAATCATTTAATATAATTGCTATGCTTAGTGTGTGATTCGTTATTTTTTTTTCTTTTTTAAAGAAAAAACCTTAGTAATTATAGAAAATTAACTAATAACCAACCTATTGCTTCGTATTGTCGAGATCCTAACTAAGAAACAGTCACTATATGAATAAATATCTCTATCATAAATGAGTGGATCTATCATAAATGAGTGGATCTATCATATAGTTGTAGCAACTGCTTTTTCTCTAAAAAAGAAATGAGATTCTAGGTTGTGAAGGAAAACTAAAGGGATGTGGATAAAGGGAGGGATGATAGAAAGAAGGAAGAGGAATTAAGTAAGATATAGGATTCCAATATGTATGGTCTATGAATTGCATCATAAAAAGCAATGTGATAAAGCATCAATATAATAAAAATAATAGAGAATTCGAAATCGTAACTTGTGAAACAAGAACTAGAAATTTAAAGCAATAATAAAGAGCCTTCCTGGTTAATAAAACTGAGAAAATTAACTCGGAAAGAAATTTTTTGGAAGCTCCATTGTGGAATTCAGACCTAACCATTCAAGGAGAAGCAGTGGGAACGACAGAACCTATGATTCCATAGGATTTTATTGAAAAGAATCCTAATACTTCATTGGGTGGGATGGCGGAACAAACCAAAAAAATTGTCTTATTTGGTAAGGTTATAAATTAACAAATAAGACAGGAAAGAGTAAATATTCGCCCGCGAAATACTTTTTGAATTAGAATACTTTACCATTATTCAATAAGAGTAAAAATAAGGATATTTTTTTTAAGGATTACATCATCCATAAAATATAGAATTTAGATAAATAGACACACACATCTAGATATATTCTGGATCTTTTTTCTTGACTATATATTTTTCTATTTTAACAAATTCAATATTCAAATTAAATAAAAAAAACCTAACTTTTTCTATTATTTATCCATTAATGTGTCTCTATTCCTAATATTTAGGAATATTATGGAATTAGAGAAATTTGCACGCTTTCTCATTTCATTCGCGAGGAGCTGGATGAGAAGAAACTCTCATGTCCAGTTTTGCAGTAGAGATGGAACTAAGAAAGAACCATCGACTATAACCCGAAAAGAACCAGATTTCGCAAACAACATAGAGGAAGAATGAAAGGAAAATCCTGCCGAGGCAACCGTATTTGTTTTGGTAGATATGCTCTTCAAGCACTTGAACCTGCTTGGATCACGGCGAGACAGATCGAAGCAGGACGAAGAGCAATAACACGATATGCACGTCGTGGTGGAAAAATATGGGTACGTATATTTCCCGACAAACCGGTTACACTAAGACCGACGGAAACACGTATGGGCTCAGGAAAGGGGTCCCCCGAATATTGGGTAGCCGTTGTTAAACCAGGTCGTATACTTTATGAAATGGGGGGAGTATCCGAAACTGTAGCTAGAGCAGCTATCTCCATAGCTGCCAGTAAAATGCCCATACGAAGTCAATTTATTCGATTAGAAATATAGAACCCCCTAAAACTAAAACGAGTATTGAAGAGAAAAAAAACGCCCTGTTTTTCTTTCTGAAAAGACAATATTTCTTTCATCCTTTTGCATTGAAATAACAAATGGAAATCAAAATAATATGATTCAACCTCAGACCCTTTTAAATGTAGCAGATAATAGTGGAGCTCGAAAATTGATGTGTATTCGAGTCATAGGAGCTGCTGGTAATCAGCGATATGCTCGTATTGGTGATGTTATTGTTGCTGTAATCAAAGACGCATTGCCCCAAATGCCCCTAGAAAGATCCGAAGTAATTCGAGCTGTAATTGTACGTACATGTAAAGAGTTCAAATGTGAAGACGGTATAATAATCCGCTATGATGACAATGCAGCGGTTATAATTGATCAAAAAGGAAATCCAAAAGGAACTCGAGTTTTTGGCGCGATTGCCGAGGAATTGAGAGAATTGAATTTTACCAAAATAGTTTCATTAGCTCCTGAAGTATTATAAATACTAGTAGGTGAAATTTAGATCAAAGAATAAATTTAGTAGATTGTGTTTTACGTATATGTTTTAAAATATAAAATGAAAAGCAAAAAAAAAAAGAAAACATGTTGATTATAGAAAAATTTGGAGGAACTTAGAATTAGAGTCTTATGGGCAAGGACACTATTGCTGATTTACTAACCTCTATAAGAAACGCGGACATGAATAAAAAAGGAACAGTTCGAGTAGTATCTACAAATATTACCGAAAACATTGTTAAAATACTTCTACGAGAGGGTTTTATTGAAAGTGTTCGGAAACATCAGGAACGTAACAGATATTTCTTGGTTTCAACTTTGCGACATCAAAAGAGAAAGACTAGAAAAGGAATATATAGAACAAGAACCTTTTTAAAGCGTATCAGCCGACCCGGCTTACGAATTTATACTAACTATCAAGGAATTCCTAAAGTTTTGGGTGGAATGGGAATTGCTATTCTTTCTACTTCTCGAGGGATAATGACAGATAGAGAAGCTCGACTAAACAGAATTGGGGGAGAAGTCTTATGTTATATATGGTAATCGCTCCACCTATACTGCCCGAATTCTATCTCGACCTTCCTATTTTTAAAATAAAAATCGAAAAATAGGAGAAAAAAAATATGACAGAAAAAAAAAATAGGAGAGAAAAAAAAAACCCGAGAGAAGCAAAAGTCACTTTCGAAGGTTTAGTTACGGAAGCCCTACCCAACGGAATGTTCCGCGTTCGGCTAGAGAATGACACCATCATCCTGGGCTATATTTCAGGAAAGATCCGTTCTAGTTCTATACGAATACTGATGGGGGATAGGGTCAAAATTGAAGTAAGTCGTTATGATTCAAGCAAGGGACGTATAATTTATAGACTTCCCCATAAAGATTCGAAGCGTATGGAAGACTCGAAGGATATCGAAGATTTGAAGGATAGCGAAGATTCAAAGGATTAGGTTTTTCTTTTTTCTAAGGTAATAAATTTGAAGTTCCAAAATTCAAGCGAAGATACTTATTTTCTCCAAAATATTAGATTCATAGTTTAAGAAAGGATACGGAAATATGAAAATAAGAGCTTCCGTTCGTAAAATTTGTACAAAATGTCGACTGATTCGTAGGCGTGGACGAATTAGAGTCATTTGCTCTAATCCGAAGCATAAACAAAGGCAGGGGTAATCTTTCGAAAAAGAACTTTACTTTCAAAAAATGCAAAAAGTACCCGCGGAAATGTTCAAATTCCAAATAAAATAATTTTTAATAATTAAGGTAAAGGGTATATTTTACCCCGAAACGGATATCTTTGTATCTTTTTTTCTTTATTGTTACTTCTAACTCATATTTATGAGATAATAAAATATGGCAAAAGCTATACCAAAAATTGGTTCACGTAAGAAAGTGCGTATTGGTTTACGTAGGAATGCACGTTTTAGTTTACGGAAAAGTGCACGTAGAATAACAAAAGGGGTTATTCATGTTCAAGCTAGTTTCAACAATACCATTATAACTGTTACAGACCCGCAAGGTCGGGTGGTTTTCTGGTCCTCCGCGGGTACTTGTGGATTCAAAAGCTCAAGAAAAGCATCACCCTATGCTGGTCAAAGAACAGCAGTAGATGCTATTCGTACAGTAGGTTTGCAACGAGCAGAAGTTATGGTAAAGGGCGCTGGTAGTGGAAGAGATGCCGCATTACGAGCCATTGCTAAAAGCGGTGTGCGATTAAGTTGTATACGCGATGTAACACCTATGCCGCATAATGGATGTCGACCACCTAAAAAAAGACGGCTGTAAAAGAATTAATCCGTTTTCAAGAGAAATAAACGATTCAATGATCAAATAATAATACTAGTCTATTATGGTTCGAGAGGAGGTAGCAGGATCCACTCAAACACTACAGTGGAAGTGTGTTGAATCAAGAGTAGATAGTAAGCGTCTTTATTATGGTCGTTTCATTCTGTCCCCGCTTAGAAAAGGTCAAGCGGACACCGTCGGTATTGCCTTGCGAAGAGCTTTACTTGGAGAAATAGAAGGAACATGTATCACACGCGCAAAATTTGGGAGTGTGCCACACGAATATTCTACAATAGCAGGTATTGAAGAATCCGTACAAGAAATTTTACTCAATTTGAAAGAAATTGTATTGAGAAGTAATCTATATGGAGTTAGAGACGCATCAATTTGCGTCAAAGGTCCTAGATACATAACTGCTCAAGATATAATATTACCACCTTCCGTAGAAATCGTTGATACGGCACAACCTATAGCTAACTTGACAGAGCCCATTGATTTTTGTATTGAGTTACAGATAAAGAGAGATCGTGGATATCAGACAGAACTCAGAAAGAACTATCAAGATGGAAGTTATCCTATAGATGCTGTATCCATGCCTGTTCGAAATGTGAATTATAGTATTTTTTCTTGTGGGAATGGAAATGAAAAACACGAGATACTTTTTCTAGAAATATGGACTAATGGAAGTTTAACCCCTAAAGAAGCGCTTTATGAGGCTTCTCGTAATTTGATTGATTTATTCCTCCCTTTTCTACACGCGGAGGAAGAGGGCACTAGTTTCGAAGAAAATAAAAACAGGTTTACTCCGCCCCTTTTTACTTTTCAAAAAAGATTAACTAATCTAAAGAAAAACAAAAAAGGAATTCCATTGAATTGTATTTTTATTGATCAATTAGAATTGCCTTCTAGAACGTATAATTGTCTCAAAAGGGCCAATATACATACACTATTGGACCTTTTGAGTAAGACTGAAGAAGATCTTATGAGAATTGAAAGTTTTCGTATGGAAGATAGAAAACAGATATGGGACACTCTAGAGAAGTATCTCCCAATGGATTTACTTAAGAATAAGCTCTCGTTTTAAATCCATTACAATTTTTTATTCTTCTTCTTTTTCGAGTTAGAATAAAAAGAAAACAATTTTGCATCTTTGGTACAATTTATATTTTCGCGAAATGGATCATAATAAAATGGATTTTAGGTATCTAGGGAAGATTCACTTGGAAGTAACTATTTCCTAGATACCTATGCACGCACGGTACTTCACGGTTGAATGAATCAAAAAATACCTAAAAAAGACCTAAAGTTAAAGATTTATCAATGGGTAATGTTGCTCCAATACCTAACCAAAGAGCTACTGCAGTACCGATTAAAAAAACGGTCGTAGCTACTGGTCGACGAAAGGGATTTTGGAATTTATTGACATTCTCTAGAAAGGGTACTGTCAATAAGCCTGTTGGCACAGAAACCATTAAGAGAACGCCCAATAACTTATTGGGTACCGTACGGAGTATTTGAAACACGGGAAAGAAGTACCACTCAGGTAATATTTCCAGAGGAGTTGCAAACGGATCTGCCGGTTCACCAATCATTGATGGCTCGAGAACTGCTAAACCTACATTACATGCAATAGTACCTAGAATTACTACTGGAAAAATATATAAAAGATCATTGGGCCATGCGGGTTCCCCGTAATAATTATGTCCCATCCCTTTAGCTAATTTAGCTCTTAATACAGGATCATTTAAGTCTGGTTTCTTTGTTATTGGGATAGGTGAACTCTTTAGGATCCATCCCCCAAAGGAACCGGACATGAGAATTTATCATCATCCGGCTCGAGCAAGAATGAAAGAAATAAGACCGCGGAAGATCCATAATAGAATTATGGTATATAATGACTCAATGACTCTAGGCAAGAAAAGCTTTATCAGATTCTCTTTTTCGAAGTTGGACCTACAACTACTCATTGAAAAGAATCCTATTCTTATAGGTAAATGCTCAATATCCAAGTGGGCTTATAAATTTGATCATGATCAATTGCTTTCTGGATTGTCTCATGTCTCTTGATTAGTTGGTGTTTATCCCCTCAATATCGCAAGTTTCTTACCTCCAAACAAAATATTTACTTGTTACTAATAAAAAATAAAAAAGTTTAGCCTACATTCTTCCTTAGATCCCTTCTTTTACTCCGATAGTATTGCGGATCACAATCGATGCAAAGAAAATGAATGCATTTCCATACTATAATAAAAAAGGGTAAGTGTAATATTGGATCATGTCACATGACTTATTCCATTTCTACTCTATGGGATCTTACGGAGCCTGTTCATGGATGACATGGTTGGGTATGATCATAGAAAATATTCTCCTCAAGTGAACCAGCCTATCCTTCCTAGGTAGGAGACTTACGTGTTGATTGGATGCGGAGACACCTTTGGTTGTGAATTCTAATGTGGCAGATCCAATTCTTTATCTGCATGGCCAAATCAATAATTCAAGTCACACACTCCCATAATCCGCCTTTTTTTCTTTCGTAAAATTAACTTCAACTATTTGTATTGTATCAAAATACTTCGGAGTTGAAGAGAAGTATCCAAATGGCATGTGTTATTTTACAATAACCCATGTTTGTAGCAATGAAATACGACAACCTACCCGATATGATATATGAGAATTCTAATTTTCTATGATATGCCTTCCCTATAAAGGACCCGAAATACCTTGCTTACGTATCATTGGAAAGTGCATTAACATAAATACGGCAGTAAGCAGGGGCAGTACAAAGGTATGTAAACTATAAAAACGAGTCAAAGTGGATTGACCCACACTAGCACTTCCACGTAATAACTCCACTAAAGGCGATCCTATTACTGGAATGGCGTCAGGTACACCTGTCACAATTTTGACTGCCCAATAACCAATTTGATCCCAAGGCAAAGAATAACCAGTTACACCAAATGATGCAGTCAAAACAGCCAAAACCACACCTGTGACCCAAGTTAATTCGCGGGGTTTTTTAAATCCACCTGTGAGATACACACGAAATACATGCAGGATCATCATTAGAACCATCATACTTGCTGACCATCGATGAACTGATCGGATTAACCAACCAAAGTTGGCCTCGGTCATTATGTATTGAACCGAGGAAAAAGCCTCTGTAACGGTTGGGCGGTAGTAAAAAGTCATAGCAAAACCGGTAGCGACTTGTACTAGAAAACAAGTAAGTGTAATTCCCCCTAAACAATAAAATATGTTGACATGGGGAGGAACATATTTACTAGTTATATCATCTGCAATTGCCTGAATCTCAAGACGTTCCTCAAACCAATCGTATACTTTATTGAGATAGGTAACTAACCCAAGTCCCCCTCTAAGAGCCGTATATGAAAATTTCATCTCGTACGGCTCAAGCAGAAACACACAAATTTTCAACGAATATTAGAAAAAAGGTTCAAAACTTCATTATCCACTGAATTGGGTCGATTTGCCTTGAAGATATGAAATAAGAAAAATTCGGAATATATTCTTTGTGATGATAATGCCAAAAAATCTCAAGTTGGCTCATCTGTCTTTATTCCTTTCCCTTATGTCGGTCATTAGGGGCCTCTTGACTTTTCTCTTCCCTATTTTGGATTTGTTTTTTTTTTGTGCGTAATCGTAATATAGAAATTATCTTGTTGCGATCCTACGAATCAGTTCAATTAAAACCTTAGATTCATACTAGAGCCACGATGATTGAGTCTCAAGCTAAACAAAAGGCAAGGGTTCTTCGAATAAGAACCACTTGATAATCATTTTTTGAATCAGTGTAATGACTCGGCAAAATAGAGAGAAAAAAAAGTTGTCTTTTGGGCAAACAAAATTGGAAGGAAGAAAATTTCTTTTTTATTTTTATTTAAGAACTACTTGAATTTTTCAGTCTGGTTGCGAGGTCTTAATAGTGAGTATGAATCATAGTTCCATTTTTTTTTGATCCACTCTATCTATTTCGTGTTCCAGATATTAGAAAAAAATAATATCTGACGAATTAGAATCATCTTGATAGAGATAACAGGCCCTTTCTATGTATTATCAATAGGATCAATTCTAACAAGTCACACACTCATATTCCAGAGATACCGAAACAAAAAAATTCCGCGGTCGAACTACCATAATGTCTAGAAATGTAGAGCTTAAACTAGAAAGGCTTTTTTGGATGGAAAAACTATGACTTCCTGGTTTTAGTTAGTAGAAACCTAATTGGTTAAAATTCCGTCCAGTAAAACAGAAGAATTATAAATTTCTAAAATGATAGATAGGAATATAGCGAATAAAGCCATTGCGACCCCCATAAAAGGAGTGGTCCCCCAACCCGGAGCTACTTTCCCATATTCCGAATTCAAGGGTTTCAATAAACTACCTGCACCAGTTCGTTTTGGCCTAGGTTTAGAACTATCTTCAACGGTTTGTGTAGCCATAAATTCTATTTCATCATTGGTGTTGACTTTGTATACTATTCCGTTGTAGTTGTAAATACACGATCTTTTCGTAGATCCATTGTAATCTTGAAATTCTATAAAAATGGAAACAGCAACTTTAGTCGCCATCTCCATATCTGGTTTACTTGTAAGCTTTACTGGGTATGCCTTATATACCGCGTTTGGGCAACCCTCTCAACAATTAAGAGATCCATTCGAAGAACACGGGGACTAATTGAAGTAAGAAGTCTACCAGATGGGTAGACTTCTTACTTCAATGAAATTATTTTATTCTTTTAGTTGGAGTTGGTGGAACCTTAGGTGGTTCTCGGAAGAAGATAGCGAAAAAAATTATCCCTAAAGTAGAAACTAAAAGGAACGTATAAACCAATGCTTCCATAGATTCGATCGTGGTTTATTTACAATTATAACTTCCACACCTATTCATTTGTCATTTGGGAGAGTTTCCCATATAAAGAAAGAAAAAGAGTTAAAGAAAGGATGGGAGATGTTTCCCATGTCAAATCAAAAAAGAGAGGTCAAAGATACCATAACAATGTGTATCAGACTGCCTGTTTCCTTGTAGTTGGATCTCCCACTTTTTGGAATGTTCCAAATTCCACTTGAGCATCCAAATCTGGATCAATACCAGCAAAAACATCTCGGAACAAGGTTCTAGCGCCATGCCAAATGTGTCCGAAAAAGAAGAGCAAAGCAAAGGTAGCATGACCAAAAGTGAACCAACCCCTTGGACTGCTGCGAAAAACACCATCTGATTTCAAAGTAGCCCGATCTAATTCAAAAATTTCCCCTAATTGAGAACGCCTCGCATATTTTTTTACAGTAGCAGGATCAGAATAACTTACTCCATTAAGTTCGCCACCATAGAACTCCACCGTTACCCCTACTTGTTCAACACTATATTTGGATTCCGCTCTTCTAAAAGGAACGTCCGCTCTCACAATTCCCTCTTCATCTACCAAAACAACCGGAAATGTTTCAAAAAAAGTAGGCATACGGCGTACAAAAAGCTCACGTCCTTCTTTATCTCTAAAGACGGGATGTCCTAACCAGCCAACAGCTATTCCATCCCCATTGTCCATTGAGCCCGCTCTGAATAATCCCCCTTTTGCCGGATTATTACCAATATAATCATAAAAAGCTAATTTTTCGGGAATTTTAGACCAAGCTTCTGATAAACTAAGATTTTCGGCTAAACCATTGCTAACTCTTCGATATATTTCTTGCTGAAAGTATCCCTGATCCCACTGATAACGAGTAGGCCCGAATAATTCGATTGGGGTCGTTGCTGACCCATACCACATAGTTCCAGCAACTACGAAAGCTGCAAAAAAAACAGCAGCGATACTACTGGAAAGTACAGTTTCAATATTGCCCATACGTAATCCTTTGTATAGACGTTGAGGCGGACGGACACTAAGATGGAATAAACCCGCTAATATACCCAATGTACCCGCAGCAATATGATGAGAAGCTATTCCCCCCGGAACAAAAGGATCAAAACCTTCTGCACCCCATGCTGGATTTACAGCTTGTACTTTTCCAGTTAGTCCATAAGGATCGGAAACCCATATCCCAGGACCATACAAACCCGTTACATGAAATGCGCCAAAGCCAAAGCAAGCTACCCCTGCAAGAAATAAATGAATTCCAAAGATCTTGGGCAAATCTAAAGAGGGTTTTCCCGTCCGCTCATCAGAGAATATTTCTAGGTCCCAATATACCCAATGCCAGATCGCTGCCAAGAAACACAAACCAGAAAACACAATATGTGCACCTGCCACACCTTCATAACTCCAAATACCCGGATTTGTTACAGTTCCTCCTGAAATACTCCAACCACCCCAGGAATCTGTTATTCCTAAACGAGTCATGAAGGGAATGACGAACATACCTTGTCTCCACATTGGATCCAAAACAGGATCAGAGGGATCAAAAACTGCTAATTCGTATAAAGCCATCGAGCCAGCCCAACCAGAAACTAGAGCTGTGTGCATTATATGCACCGCAAGTAATCGACCCGGATCATTCAATACGACAGTATGAACACGATACCAAGGCAAACCCATGGAAATACCCCTTTAGCAAAGAAAAATAGACACGATGTCGCTTTATTTTATCGCATTGGAAAAGACTATCCATACCATATCCTATGTACCTAACCCTTCTAGGGGGTTGTGTGTCAGAAAGCGTGAATATTTATTTCATTCCATTAAAAATAAGAAGCCAATTCTGTTTCTGTTCATAAGAAGAAAGAGAAGCAGATCTATTCTATACTCGATAAGTGCCAATATGCAATGGGTAACTTGGCCTATTTTGAAAAACGAAGAATAGATTCCTACCCCTCTTTGTTTATCATTCGAATCGCCGATTCCTTTTTCTTTATTGAATCTGTCTTACCTTCTTTATACGTATAACCTTTCACTCTATGTATTATTTCAATCTACGTATTAATATAATCTATACTATTCATATTAATAGAATCTATAGTATTCATATAGAATAAGAATAAAAATGAAGACAATAAACTGCGGATTCTTTCTTTCTCTTCTATTCTTACGTTTCCATATTAAAGTGTAGTTTTCTTACTTAAATTTAATAATATTAATCTAATATGCCCATTGGTGTTCCAAAAGTACCTTACCGGATTCCCGGAGATGAAGAAGCGACTTGGGTTGACTTATACAATGTTATGTATCGAGAAAGGACACTTTTTTTAGGTCAAGAGATTCGTTGCGAGATCACGAATCATATTACAGGTCTCATGGTATATCTCAGTATAGAAGATGGAATTAGTGACATTTTTTTGTTTATAAACTCCCCGGGCGGGTGGCTAATCTCAGGAATGGCTATTTTTGATACGATGCAAACGGTGACACCAGATATATATACAATATGCCTTGGAATAGCCGCGTCCATGGCGTCCTTCGTTCTAATTGGAGGAGAACCCACCAAGCGTATAGCATTCCCTCACGCGAGGATTATGCTTCACCAACCTGCTAGTGCTTATTATCGGGCAAGGACACCCGAATTTTTACTAGAAGTAGAAGAGTTACACAAAGTTCGCGAAATGATCACAAAGCTTTATGCACTAAGAACAGGCAAACCCTTTTGGGTTGTATCCGAAGACATGGAAAGGGATGTTTTTATGTCAGCAGACGAAGCCAAAGCTTATGGACTTGTCGATATTGTAGGGGATGAAATGATTGACGAGCACTGCGATACTGATCCAGTGTGGTTTCCGGAAATGTTTAAGGATTGGTAGTGTCCGGATTTCTTGTAAAGTTATTTCAGACCCAAATTCGGGTTTTCTTCGATTTAATAGAAAATAGAAATAGAAAGACTTCATGATGATCAATCATCAGGTTAAGATGGATCTAAACCAATCCATTTTTTTCTATACACATAAACATGCCGACGGTTAAACAACTTATTAGAAACGCAAGACAGCCAATACGAAATGCTAGAAAAACGGCCGCGCTTAAAGGATGCCCTCAGCGTCGAGGAACATGTGCTAGGGTGTATGTGCGACTCGTTCAGATCATAACTTCAAACAAATAAAAAAAATTTGGAAGTATCCATGATTAGTACCAATGAATAGGATATAGCTTTTCTATCCTGTATTTCTATGGTATATGGAATTTTTGGTTTCCTTTGGTGCAAATCCAATTATCTAAATTGGAAATAAGAAGCAATTCCCCCATTGGTAGCAAATGGTTATCCATTAAGCGGAGGAAATAGTAATAAAAAGAAAAAGGCTTATGCTCCTTTATCTTAAAAGAACGGACTAACAGGGTCAGCTACTTAGCCAACTTTCATAATTAAATACCGTCACTGTATGGATAACTCTTAGTGTGAAAAGAATTATTTACTCTATAATGGATAGGTAGAGCCAAAGAATGTGAACTATACAAGTTCACAATACCTTTTGATGAAAGAAAGGGCTCCGGTGTATAGAGAGGGCCTTACCGTTTAAAAGGGAACCATAGAAACGATGGAACCCACTATTTTTTTAGTATCGTTAGAATTAATTTGTTATTTCGCATAGAAATAACTGAACGGAGTGAAATAAAAAAATCGTGGTTGGGAAGGTTACTATAGCAAAAGCCATTGGAATTTATATTTTATATATCGGAATAATTAGTTTTGTTATTAATGGAAAAAAGGATGGCTAAAAGAAGAGAAATAATTAGTTATTCATTAAGGTTAATTTGATTCAATGACCAGAGTTCCGCGAGGATATATAGCCCGTAGACGACGAACAAAAATGCGTTCATTTGCCTCAAACTTTCGAGGGGCTCATTTAAGACTTAATCGAATGATTACCCAACAGGTAAAAAGAGCTTTTGTTTCCTCTCATCGAGATAGAGGTAGGCAAAAGAGGGATTTTCGTCGTTTGTGGATCACTCGGATAAACGCAGCAACACGGATATATAAAGTATTTGATAGTTATAGTAAATTAATACACAACCTGTACAAGAAGAAATTGATTCTTAATCGTAAAATGCTTGCACAAGTAGCTGTATCAAATCCAAATAATCTTTACACGATTTCCAATAAAATAAAGATCATCAATTAAAGGGATAAATAAAGTAATATACTGGAATAATCAAAACCGAATTCCCGGAGAGGGAACTCCGGGAAGATACAATAAATTAAGATTAAGTGGTAGGAATCAACGAGCTCGATTACTTTCTTTATAATATATATAAGTCTGGCCCTTTCGAATAAAACATCAATCGGAACTTAAGTTCCGATTGTTGTTTCTTAAATTTTGGTTGTAGTTTCTTAAGTTTCGATTGGAATTGTACTTTTCCGTTAATTGAGGAATATGTCTATTTTTTCTGGGTCTAGAACCCGTAATTATTGAAATTGACTGGGCTTGAAATTGCTTTTCGTTCTCATAGTTACGAAACGGTAAGAAAGATAAAATACGAGCCTGTTTTATAGCAAGAGTAATTAATCGTTGTTGTTTCAAGGTTAATCTATTTATTCGTCTAGATAATATTTTTCCTTGTTCACTAATAAATCTATTAATTAAACTCATATTTCTATAATCAATTCGATCTCCCGGGCCAATCCGAGGACGCCTACGAAAAGGTTGTTTAGTTTTACGAAAAGGTTGTTTGAATTTACGAAAAGTTTGCTTGGATTTACGAAAGGTTTGCTTGGATTTAGTAAAAGTTTGTTTGGATTTACGAAAGGGTTGCTTAGATTTAAGAAAAGGTTGTTTAGATGTATACATGATTTATTCCTTATTTAAAATTTAAAAATTGAAAAAAAAAAATTCATTTATTTATTTTATTAATTTATTAATTTCGGATCCAGAAGAAGTAGTCTTTCTTTGATCCATATCTTATTTAATTCATCTTATAGTATATGAATACCCTCTATACATATGAAATAATATTTACCGGAAATCAGATGAGTTGATTTGTATTTTATACTATAGTTTTTTTTATATATTAAATATGAAGTTCTTACTCTTTCTGTTTTTTTGAAAGATCGAACACACGATGGATGTTCCTATTTCTTTATTTCGTGATGAGTCGTATGCTTGCGACAATAACGACAAAATTTTTTGAATTCTAATTGTCCGGGTGTATTGTGGCGATTCTTTTGAGTACTATATCTAGAAATCCCCGTCGATTCCTCATTGGCACCTTTTCGAACACAACTGATGCATTCCAAAATAACTCTGATTCTAACATCTTTCCCCTTGGCCATGAACCTCCTTTTCCGTTTGGATTGACTTAACTTAATTCTTCTACTTATTCTTTTATTCTTCTATATAATTGTGAATCCGAAGAAGAAGAATAAAATCCATTAAAATAGATTTTTGGAATTCTTAAATTAAGTAATAAAAAATAAAGAAATAATTAAAGAATACAATCCTTGTCGAATTAGCAAAGATTTTGCTTCGAAACCCTTTCATTTAATTTAATTAGCTAGCCCAGCCTTTTTCTATGCTCTTATTTCTAAGGCCTGGTTTAGCTTGGATACCGATTTAAATTGAATTTTTTTTCAAAATGGAATTGATCCAATTTTTCATGATTCTGAGGTTCAACCCAATCCATCTTTTCTTTCTTTTTCCTTCCGATACTAAATAAAAGGATTGAAAAGGGTCAAATTTTGTCATGTCACAAAGAATTCTATTCCTCAATTAAAAAAAAGGGAATGACAAAGCATCTGGAAATAAACGATTAATTTCTATCAATAAACCTGCTAAAGCACCAAACCATAGAGTACTTAGCACGGGTGCTACAGAGAGATATGTTTTTATATCCCGCATTGAAAATCCTCCTTCCTTGTTGGAATACATATATGATCAGAAACTCTTGCCCAAGATTGGTATGCTATATATAAAATGAACCATATAGACGAAACTTTCCTATCCCTAAAAAAGAAAAAGATGACCCCTTCTTCCTATACATTACCAAGTAATCTTTCTTTTATAGGCGAAATTCTATTGGATTTTAGATGTATATAATTCCTTAATTATGAGACCAAAAAGAAGAAATGACAGGAGGGTTCTATATAGATAGAGAAATAAGAAGAAAATTACGATGTGGAAAAGAAGACAGGAATTGTGTACAATGGCATTGTACAACAATTTGGAAAAGGGATGTAGCGCAGCTTGGTAGCGCGTTTGTTTTGGGTACAAAATGTCACAGGTTCAAATCCTGTCATCCCTACCTATTACTTTTTTCTTCTTTATGGGCAGTAGCGAAGAGATCCATTGAAAGTAAGTAAAGTGGGTATAACTTGAATTTGTCGAGACTATACGTACGTGAGATACGTTAGGAATAGAAAAATATTTTCTTTTTGAATGAATGAAAGCGCTCTTAGTTCAGTTCGGTAGAACGCGGGTCTCCAAAACCCGATGTCGTAGGTTCAAATCCTACAGAGCGTGATTCCATCTATCTTATGTCGAAGCAGAGTAAAATAACTTAACAAAACAAAGTTGAATTGCAACTCGAATTTGACCTCCTCCAGACCAGAGAGGAGGTCAATAAAAAAATCAAAATTACTCAATCAAAGATCCAACTGATCCCCACGCCTGTATTGCAAATATGCAGTCACGAATAATCCCGCTAAAGTAATAGGAATTAGGCCTAAGACGATTCCAAATAGAAAAACTTCAATCATTTCGATTTGTTCGAGGGGATAAAAAAAGAGGTACGATCTATCCCTAAATAGTACTCTAAATTATCCACGAATCTCAATGACCAAGAAAAAAATTCGTAATTAGTGGGGAAAAGAGTCGTAGAATACCAGGAATCTAAAAGAAAGATTTTTCTTTTCTGACTTATTCAGTCAATTCAAATAAGACGTATCTTGTTCAAGCCAATAAATAGAGCTGGGGTTATAGTTAAAGCAGCTAGTAGAAAACCGAAATAACTAGTTAAAGTAAGCATGAAAGAGTTAATTTCCTTTTATTTTTTTTACTACACTACATATGTTGGTAAAGCACTTACCTAAGTTATGGAAAATTCATAATTCATCAGTTATTTTAGATAATACTAAAAAACAAGATAGAGTGAGATACGAAAGTGTAAAAGAAAGTAGATTCATCAGATGATACATGAGTCCCTAATTCCGAATCAAGAGATTGTTGTGGAATTTGTCAATTGAGTAAAGTAATAATATTAAGAACTAGATCATGTAATCCCATTCAAAAAATGGAATTCTATTTTAAGGAGAATTTTGGATTATTTCTTTTTCAATAGGACCTTCTTTTTGCAGTGAACGGTCAAATATTCCACTATTCACTTCTTATTTTAACTGTCTTATTTTAACTTATTGTATTCCATATGGAATAAGAGGAGAAGAAAAGCATTCCACGACCCCCCCCCCCGAGGGACCTTAAAAAAAAGAAAACTCTTCCTTGAATTTACTTTATTTTTATTCCTTTTTTGAACTCCAACTAAAGTAGATTCGAAGACGAGTCACTTGAATTATCCTTTTTAGTTCTATCTTCTCTCTTTCCCTATTTCATCTCATAAACTTCCACGCTCGCGGTTTGGTCAAGAAAGTGAGACCTAATCCAACAAACAAGACAAGGATTAATTACGAATCTTCATTCCTAAACCTAAAATAATTTATTCTTTCTTTTATAAAAGATTATCTACTATTTGATTTTCTATTTATTAGATATTATGCTAACTAATGAATTTCTTTAACTTTAAAGGGAAAGATTGGATTGGAAGAAAACTTTTAACTAAAAAAGAATAGATTTCACATATACTTGTCCTTATATTGTGTCAATATGAGAATATTTTTCCTAAATTCTTTATCCAAACCTATTGATCATTAACTTAGATTTTCTCAAGATTTTGGCCGCTATTCCGAATTATTCTACTATTCCGAAATCA